GTGTTCGCTCAAGAAAAGCTCCAGAAGATGTTAATCGTAAATAAGAAGATTGTTTACGAAGAAAAACTAATACAAATTCGCATTCAGATACATAAGAATTATATGGGAACCGAAATAGTCTTTTATTTTCTTTTGAAAAAAAAAAAATCGAATTATTCGGAGTAATAAGACTATTCCAATTATGATATTCGTGAAGAAAGAATCGCAATAAATGTAAAGAAGGAACATCTTGGATCCAGCATTGAAGGATTTGAACCAAGATTTTCAGATGGATGGGATAAGGTATTAGTATATCTGACACATAATTTAAATGCGATAATTTGTCCTCCAAAAAGGGAAATATTGAATGAATAGATCGTAAATTCAAATTCCGAGATTTTGGTATTTTTTTTTCTTCGAGGGAAGATACTAATCGCAGCAAGAATGGAATTTCCACAATGACTGCAAAACCTTCCAATATCATCTGAGAATAAAAATGAAAATAAAAATAATTGTTGTACCCAACGAATCGATTTTGGTTAGAATCGTTAACCGAATAAATCAAATAATTCTGTTGATACATTCGAATAATTGAACGTTTCACAAGTACTGAACTAGATTTATTGTCATAACCAAAAATTTCCGTGGATTCGTCAAAAATCGAACCATTTAAACCACGATCATGAGCAAATGTGTAAATATACTCCTTAAAGAGAAGCGGATATAGAAAGTGTTGTTGCCGAGACCTATCTTTTTCTAAATATCCTTGTAATTCTTCCATTTACATTTCTACTTGAACCAGAGGCAGGACCCATTTCATTTTTGGGGTTATCAAATGATACATAGTGCAATATGGTCAGAACAGGGTATATATTATGTATATAATTACAGTAAGAAAAGAATATATATCCCACAAACAAAGGAAACAGGGAGTCCAATCAACAGATCTTTTTCCTCTCCTTTTCTATCCAATTGGTTTATGTTCGTTATAATTACAAGAAGGTCAAAAATCCTTTATTTTTGCAACTCGATCGCTCTTTTGACTTTGGAATAAATTCTCTTTATCAGTATACTGTTTCTTCTACACATCCGTCTCCAATCCATAATAAAGAATAATTAGGATTCATTAAAAAAAAAAGAAAGAAAATCAATGGTCCACTCACAAAAGAACCCACCCTTTCCCGCATCAGGCACTAATCTATCTTTAACGTCTAATTAGATCGGGTAATCATTCAAATTAAGAACAAAAGCTCGTTGCTTTTTATTTCACCAGAATTAGAGCCATAGGGCTCTATCCATTTATTCACTAGACCCAACTGTAAATGTGAATTTTTTTTTTTTCACTTCCAAAAAGAAAAAAAAAAAAAAATTTGTAACGATCCGGTAAGGATAAACTCAAAGTTCTACTTTAATTAAATAATAAATTATTAATTAAATAATAATAAAAATAATAATAATATTTTATTACGACATGCTGTTTTTTCCATTCATTACCTTTGAGGATCAGTCGTGGTCTTATAGACTCTACCAATAGTCTGGACGAATCTGTTGCTTCATCCAAATGTGTAAAAGATCATAGTCGCACTTAAAAGCCGAGTACTCTACCGTTGAGTTAGCAACCCGAATAAAATAAATAGGATATGTAAATACGGTCAAAATAAAAAAATCAATTGAATTGCACTGCACGACCCCGTCAAAACATTGAACTAGAACAAATCGAAAAGAAAGATTTGTTGATCAATTAAAAACACCAAAATACCAAAATGGACAGATCGGATTAAACAACAAACAACAGATTCCCAATAGAGATGTCAAAATTGTGACAAACCACCATTTTCTTTATCAATTTTCTTTTCTTTTTCGTTAAGAAAATACATCTTGTATGCCAGTAAATCCGGCAGGACAAACCCATCATTTGACTGAAGTGAAGGAAAGAAAAAACCAATATGGGGTGGAGATAAACAGATCTATTTATCTACGATCGAATTATATTTCTTCGATGCACCATTGTCAATATGAATCCAATGTTAAGAAAACAAATTTAAGTAAATCAAATAAGGACTTGTGTTGGATTGGCACAACATAAACATAAATAATAAATTTGGATGAAAAAAATACGAAAGAGGTAAAGTAAAGAAAAAATCTCGGGTTTATTCAATCAATAGAGGTACGATAAGCAAGATTAACCCCTTGTTTGTTGGTGGATTCCCGCAACAAACAAAACAAGAAAAAAAAAGTAAATTAAGTATGAATACAGCAAGAAAAAGGCAAATTGTGTGTAAATAATTACACAAAGATAGATACTAGTTCCCCCCCCCCTTTTTTTTATTTATTAATTTTGTTTTTTTCCTTTAATTAACTCGAATCGAAGTTCTTTCTTGAAACAATTCCGCCTTCCTTAAAATATCACAAACAGTTCCCGTAGGTTGAGCACCTTTTTCAAGGAAATATAGAATAACAGGAACATTTAAATAAGTTTGATTCTTTATCGGGTCGTAAAAACCTACTTTTCTAAGATCTCTTCCTTCTCTTCGGGATCGAACATCAATTGCAACGATTCGGTAGATGGCTCATTGGAATAGATGTAAATAAACAATGCCCCCCCTAGAAACGTATGGGAGGTTTTCTCCTCATACGGCTCGAGAAAAAAGGATTCTAAATTTCTGTATATGTATATAATGGCAAATGGATCCATAAAATCATGAATTAGACTATGATTTGAGTCGTTTTTTTATTCTTCCTTACAGAAAAAAAGAAATCTCATTCGTACTCATAACTCAAGTTGGGTAATTCTGACAGAGTTCGAAGGGAAACCCTTAGACATTTATTGAGCCGTCTCTAACCTCTTTCGTTTGTCTCATCTCGAATCTATTTTTATTCCTCATTCTGATTCAATTGTTGAGACAATTGAAAATAGTGTTTACTTGTTCCGGAATCCTTTATCTTTGCTTTGTGAAATCATTGGGTTTAGACATTACTTCGGTGATCCTTACTCCTTTCAAAAGAGCAGCAACATACCTTTTTGTTTTTTGTTATTTTTTTCTATACTATAGAAATAGAATATGAACGGTGGATTCCCTTGTGATACACTTTTGATCGAAATAGTTTTACCAATTCTGAAAAATTTTACTTTTTATTTTTCAAACTTCTTTGATTTTTCGATTTTTTTAACCTTTCGATTTATATATTGAGGATATACTTACAAAGTTGGTCTAACTTATTGATAGTTACTAACCCTAGATTCTTCCCCCTGATAAACGAATCAATCCTTTCTGCTCGAGCTCCATCATGTACTATTTACTTACAACCTAACACAAATTAGGTTCCTAACAGAGTAGAACAAACTATGTCGAGCTAAGAACATCTTCATTCCTATAGAAAATGGTGGATGTAAGAATCCACAGCCGATCATGTCCTTCAAGTCGCACGTTGCTTTCTACCACATCGTTTCAAACGAAGTTTTACCATAACATTCCTCTAATTTTATTTCAAACCGGTATGTAATTGATTCAATATGGAATCATGAATAGTCATTGGCTCAACCGGTGTGTGTATACCGGTATATAATAGTACATACTTTCTATCTATCTATCTATGGATAGATAAGTATTTATCCGGGGAAAGCTCGGCAAGGATCCAATTTATTTAACTCTATATTCTATCATATGAATGAAACATATTTCTAAAAAAGACGAATAAATAAGTTTGCTTAAGACTTATTTACATCTTAAAAAGATTGTTCGGGACGATCAATCATGAAGGATCCATTTTTCTCGAACAAATAAACTATAAACCTCAAAAGAAGAACCTTTAATATTAATAGATTTGCAATCCCGGAACAAAATCAATTATTAATAAAACTTTTTTATTTTATACAATACGGATTTTGTTTTACTTCAGGTTCAAGAATTTTTCTTTTCCATCAATTTCATAAAGTCAAGTAGATGCAATATACGAATTTCCCCCCAATCGCTACATTACATTGATTTCCAATTATTCATTTGAACCGGATAAGATATAAGATGAACCAGATAAAATACAAAAAAATGGGGTCCAGATCAATTCGTTTTTACTATTTTTTTCCCACACCAGCTTTAGAAGTTTTAAGACCAGTGATGAAATTAGTACCAAAAACTCCCTACTCTTTAGTCTCCACATGGACTGTGGAATTTGGATACCCCATTTATTTACTTTAGGCTTTTTACCCTTGGTAAGGGAATAAAGAGGCCTTTCTTTCATTCACATTTCGATTCAGAATGCTTCATGTGAGAATTGACATTTCATAGATATGGGACATAAAGTTTCCATAAGTAACTAACTTGAAAATGAATATTGAGTAGTACGAACATATCCTGAATGTGAATGATAAACCCAGAATTTCTTTTTTGAATTCAAAAAAAAAGATATTTATTTCCACCCACATTTGACACTTGATTACGTTTGTGAGAAACCAAATGAAAGAAAAAATATGATTCTAAGAATCATTCTTAGAATTCAGAACAAAAGATTGTTCTCGTTAACAATTTTATGTTTCATGTGGGATACGATGTGATCCCATCTTTCGTTTCTGATGGAAACGATCTGGGACGGAAGGATTCGAACCTCCGAGTAACGGGACCAAAACCCGCTGCCTTACCGCTTGGCCACGCCCCATTTCGAATTTCTATTCGACACTAATAAACATTAATATTGGTATTGGTTATTCGTCAATTCCAACCCAATAAATAAATACATTGGGGATATATTGTTGCTAGGATTCAACACATGTAGATATAGAATCAAAAAAATTCATTGATCATTACAGGGAATTCAGTTAAGATATTGTATGAAAATGGAATTCCTTGTATTCTCATTTGAGAATGGAAGGAAAGATTTTTATTTGGGAGAGTTCAAAAAAAAAAAGAAAGATTTTTTGACTTGTCTTTTTTTTCCCTTATAAAAAAAAACTCAATCAGAATAAAATTATCTAATCTACAAGAACGAAATTTTGTTATGCTTAATATCTTTAGTTTAATCTGCATCTGTCTTAATTCTGTCTTTTATTCGAGTAGTTTTTTCTTCGCCAAATTGCCCGAAGCTTATGCCTTTTTAAATCCAATCGTAGATGTTATGCCTGTCATACCTGTACTTTTTTTTCTCTTAGCCTTTGTTTGGCAAGCTGCTGTAAGTTTTCGATGATTTAATACTCTGCTAAATTCATGATTTATTCGATAAATCAAAATTCGAAAAATTGATAAGACCATATAAGTCTTACATTATGAACCCTCGATTCAAAAATAGAAATTCTTGTATATTGAATAACCGCAGCGATGAATTTTGATCAACTTATTTCCTCGTTCTGACCTTACAGTGAGCAAAGACTTTATTAGGTTGCCTACAATACTTAATTATTCATATGACAAGAAATTTTTGATAACGAAGGAATCAAAATCTTATTCCAAAGAAATTCGTGAAAATGACTTTCTTTTCAAAAAACACTTCATTTTTTTGGGGGTGTCATGTCAAAACAAAATAGTGTATGTGGTAAAGTAAAAAATAAGTAACCTATTCCCTTTTTCAAAAAAAAAGATCTTGGAGATTGTGTAATGCTTACTCTCAAATTATTCGTTTATACAGTAGTGATATTCTTTATTTCTCTCTTCATCTTCGGATTTTTATCTAATGATCCAGGGCGTAATCCTGGACGTGAGGAATGAAAAAAGATATTTTTCGTTTTTCCTGCTTTTTCTAAATTTTTTTTCTTATGATTTTATCTATTCCATACATTTACCTATGATAAAATCAAGGGATCGAACTTCGAATTCGAAAGTCTCAAGTAATAAGAAGAAGCGGAGAGAGAGGGATTCGAACCCTCGGTACGAATAACTCGTACAACGGATTAGCAATCCGCCGCTTTAGTCCACTCAGCCATCTCTCCCCATTCCCATCCCCGTTTAAAAATGGAAAATTTTTTATGTGATGTGACACGTGAAGTAAAGATTGATAAAAACCTTCGTTTTACTTTTTTATTTATCTATTTTTTTTTATATATTTTTTTTTTTTATATATTCTTTTATTTATATTCTATTAAATTATATTCTTTATTTTTTATAAATATATATATATATATATATTTATTTATAAATATATAAATATAAATCAAATAAATTTTTATAATAAATAATATATTTATTTATAATATTTTTTATAATAAAAAAAAAGATATAAGATAAAGATATATAAAATATTATAACAATTATATAACATATATAAATAAACATTATAATATAACTTATAAGTTATTTTATTATAAACTTATAAAGATATATAAAAAGAACAATAAAGCAATATATATATATATATATATAGGATAAAAATATATATATATAAGAAGAAATTTGATCAGGAATTCAATTTAGATAATGATTCGAAACGGATATCCCCAATAGAAAAATACCCTACTTCTTCTATTTTGTACGAAAGGTTTATTCCCCCGGCTTGGTTTAAGTACTGGCCGGGCCAGGCCAGTATTTCCATAGATAAAATGATTTAATAATGATTTGATATCAATCAAAAATACTTGTTGAAGTGGCATTTCTTATTATTAATACTTAATATTATATTAAGTATTAATCTTAATATTATATTAAGTATTAATCTTAATATTATATTAAGTATTAATCTTAATATTATTAATATTAAATTAATATATTTTTTTTTTTATTTTCTTTTTATCAATTTATTACTTACTGGAAAAAGAAACTGGAATAAAAAACATATATATATATATATATTTATTATGTACATATATATGTACATATATTAAACAATAAAAAGTATTAAAATGAAAAATAAAAAAAAAATATCAAATATTAAACACACATATTTATTTATAAACGTAGTTATAATATAACTCATTTATTTGTTCAAGAGACAAACTTTATTTGAACAATTGAGATCCAATTGACCCGAATTCTTAATTCATAAGTAAGATCTGGCAGTTGAAAGAGAAGTTGAAAAAAAAAAAGAAACCATGTATGCAGATTTCATCCTTTCTATGATCCAGCTTCAATGATTCTTTCAGACCGGGACTGTCAGTAATGACTTCGTATCAAACGAAAAGAAAAGTATAATATAACTATAACTTTTTTTATGTTATTTAAGTAAGCTTTCTGCTCTTCGCCTATTTTAAAGTCCCCGGCGGGACGAAGCGTAAACGCTCAAATTTTCATGATTCTGATGCTATCTTGATTGTGCCTCACTCTTTTGTTCGACAAATGGTCCATTCATATACAATAATAAATATGTAGCGGGTATAGTTTAGTGGTAAAAGTGTGATTCGTTCTATCAAAAACTTAAATAGTTAAGGGGTCTTTCAGTTTTTTTCATATTCCGATCAAAAACTTTATTTCTTAAAAAGGTTTAATCCTTTACCTCTCAATAGTATATTTGAGGAAGAATATACATTCTCACGATTTGTATCCAAAGGCCGATTAGAAATTGAATAAAAAAGATTGGATTATGGATATGGAGTCGCGAAGC